AACTTTTTGTAACTCCAACACATCTTTTATGCGTATACTATTATAGTATCATAAAATGCAAAATTATGGTATATCCACCATCTCAATTGATTCTTCGTTACTGCTCAGGGGAGAAGTAATAGGTAGGGATGACAGGATTTGAACCCGTGACATTTTGTACCCAAAACAAACGCGCTACCAAGCTGCGCTACATCCCTTTCAATCGGTCTACAGTGTCATTGTAGAGAATACCTGTCTTGTTTTCCACATCCTTATTGCCTCCATTGATATACACAATTTTTCTTCCCATTTCTTCTTTTTATCATATTATATATTAACTTATATATTAACATATAATAATAAAAGACTTATATACTTATATAGATATAAAATATGAAACCCACCCTAAAAATGAAATAAAAAAAAATGAATATTTTTGGGGAATGCTCAGGAGTAAAGAAACTTCTTTTTCTGTTTTAAGAAAAATAAGATCTTATCTAGCGAATCTTCACTTCAATTTGAATTGGGAATTCTGTGTACAAATACAAGTGGTCCATATGCATCTAATCATATATGCATTACCATTATGTATTACAATAAATAAGGAGGATTTAAAATGCGCGATCTAAAAACATATCTTTCCACGGCACCGGTACTAAGTACTATATGGTTCGGGTCCTTAGCAGGTCTATTGATAGAGATTAATCGTTTATTCCCGGATGCGTTGACATTCCCTTTTTTTAATTAACATGAGAAGGGGTCAAGAATATTAGAGATACAATCAAATATCTGTGACTAATCCTTTTCCCCCTCCCTTTTTCTCCTTTTTATTTTATAATTTTATAAGGGAGGAAAAGTAAGAGAAAGAATAAAAGTGGATTTAACCTCAGCGAAACTCGGGTTCAGACTCGAACTTAAGAATAGAGGGAAAACGTAAAAGTAAATATTGGTCTAGTGCAAGAGTATCATACAAGATCCTTAAATTAAATACCGTACTCCGATTAGAAATAGAGTTCTAAAATAGAGTTAGAAATCATTGTATTACTTAATTATTTACTATTATTCTATTTATTTACTATTACTCTATTAATTACAACGAAATCTTTCGTATCATAACATAATTGGATTTTGAGTTAGTAACTTCCATTTTTTTTCTAACTTTCTGCGGATCGAAAATAGAAAACTTGAATGAATAAAAAAAAAACAAAGGAGGTTCATGGCCAAGAGTAAAGATGCCCGAATAAAGGTTCTTTTGGAATGTACTAGTTGTGTACGAGACGGTGTTAATAAGGAATCAACAGGCATTTCTAGATATATTACTGAAAAAAATCGACACAATACGCCCGATCGATTGGAATTGCGAAAATTCTGTCCCTATTGTTATAAACATACGATTCATGGGGAGATAAAAAAATAGATCGAACCGAAGGCCTGTGTGTCACCCTTCCAACGAACAGTAAAAATACTATACTAAAATAATAATAATAATATAGTATTATATATATAACATATATTTAAATAAAATAAATATATATAAATAGAAATAAACCAAATCCTATTTCTGAATTCTAATTCATTTTTAATTCGAACGAAATAGGATTTTCGGGATAAGGAATAAACAAACCATGGATAAATCCAAGCGACCTTTTCTTAAATCCAAGCGATCTTTTCGCAGGCGTTTGCCCCCGATCCAATCGGGGGATCGAATTGATTATAGAAACATGAGTTTAATTAGTCGATTTATTAGTGAACAAGGAAAAATATTATCTAGACGAGTCAATAGATTGACTTTGAAACAACAACGATTAATTACTATTGCTATAAAACAAGCTCGTATTTTATCTTCGTTACCTTTTCTTAATAATGAGAAACAATTTGAAAGATCCGAGTCGACCGCTAGAACTACTGGTCTTAGACCCAGAAATAAATAGGCTTACTCTTCAATTGCATCAAAATTCCAACTCAAACGCGGATTTTAGGTTTTGTTCGAAAAATCTAAGAATCGAGATTTGATTCTTATGTTGTAAGAAACAAAAATAAATAATCGGGGAAGAAGAAATCTCTTTTTTTATTGAACATATTCCTTCATTTTGACGACTTTATCATATTTTTCATACTAATTTATAATCTACCTTCCCGGAGTTCATTCTCCGGGGAACTCCAATCATAAAATCATTCCGGTGAATTCTTTACAATCTCTTTATTTTCTGATCTCATTGGAAATCATATAAAGACAATTCCTATTGGATATAGCTATTTGCGCAAGTATTTTACGATTAAGAAGTAACTGGCTTTTGTACAGATCGTGTATTAATCGACTATAACTATAGGATGCCCTATTCTCGTGGATTACTGCATTTATCCGAGTGATCCACAAACGACGAAAATCTCTCTTTTGCCGATCTCTATCCCGATGAGTCGAAACCAAAGCTCTGATTCGCTGTTGAATAATAGTTCGAGTAAGTCTTGAATGGGCTCCTCGAAAGCTTGATGTAAATAAACGAATTTTTGCTCTACGTCTACGAGCTATATATCCTCGTCTAGTTCTGGTCATTGAATAAATGAAACTTTGATGAATAACTAATTGATTTCCTTTCTTTCAGTTATCCTTGTACCCTTTCCTGATCTATTAATAACAAAACGGATTCTTCCAATGTATAAAATAAAAATTCCAATGGCTTTTGCTACTATAACCTTCCCAACCACGATTTTTTTTTTTCTTTTTTCTATGTATTTCACCCCGAAATAAGAAATTATATTCTATCGATACTAGACTAGGTATCAAAAACATACTAAATTAAGTAGTCAATTTGAAATTAAATATGGATAAAGAAATAGTGGGTTCCATCGTTTCTATGGTCACTTCTTAAACGGTGAGGTCCTTTCTATACACCGGAGCTCCTTCTAATAAATCTTATTGGTAACTTGTACAGTTCACATTCTTTGGCTCTACCCATGAATTATCCAGTAATAGGTCTTTCACGACGAGATCTACCTATACAGTAACGGTATTTAATTATGAAGGTTAGCTAAGTAGCTGACCCTGTTAGTCCGTTCTTGCAAGAGCGGGAACCTAATCTTTCTGCTGATTTTCCTCGCTTAATGGATAACCCTTTTGCCAATGGGGAATTGCTTATCACCTTAAATTTAGGCGATTGTATTTGCACCGACGGAAACCATAAATTTCATACACAATACATATATAGGGGAATATGATAGATCATTTTTTTTTTTTTTTAGATAGTGAATGGAATTCTATTCACTTTCTATTCACTGGTACTAATCATTGATACTGGAAAAGTTGTTTTTCGTCCCAGTCCATGATCTGAACGAGTCGCACATACACCCTAGTACATGTTCCTCGGCGCTGAGGACACCCCCGAAGAGCGGGGGATTTCGTGACATTTCTGATTGGCTGTCTTGTGTTTCTAATAAGTTGTTTAATAGTTGGCATGCTGAATCATATACATAATGGACTGGTTTAGATCGATCCTAACCGGATGATTATGAATTATCCCGATTTTATTTAATTTTATGAAAATGAAACCCGGAAAGAAGATCTCAAATCACGGATTGGCACGAAATCCTTTCTTTTTTTATTGAACCGCTACAAGATCAACAATTCCATGAGTTTGGGCTTCTGTTGCTGACATAAAAACATCCCTTTCCATGTCTTCGGATACGACCCATAAGGGTTTGCCCGTTCTTTGTACATAAACCTTTGTGATAATTTCGCGCAGTTTCAGCAGTTCTTCCGCTTCCATGACAAATTCTCCCGCTTGTGCCTCATAAAAACCGGCAGCCGGTTGATGGATCATTACCCTGATGATATAACATAATAAATAGATATAACACAATAAATGATTTCTCTATCTCGTATGATGAGTCGACGGGAAGACATAAAGAATAACACGAAAAAAAAAAGATAGAATTGAACAACCGTACAGGCATCTTTTGCGAATTGCATACGGCTTTACAATGGAATTGACTTTTACCTGTCATCGAAAAATGTAGGATCTATCAGATCCCCATCGGTAAATGATCCAATTACCACCCTTCCTTTCGGAGGAGTTAAAAAATACTATGATGGCTCCGTTACGTTATATACTTATTTACTCTATGATTCAGCAATCCCAAAGTTTCTTTTTGATCCGATCAAATAAAATAAGAAACAAATAAGATTCTTTTTTATTTTCGTACCTGTTCATAACATAAAGATTGTTAAAAGCCTTCTGGTGTGAAAACAAAAAGTTTGTGACGCTGAAACGGACCCCCGATAGATAAGATCGGAAACGCCCTTTATCTCATACTCCTCTTTCGATACATAATCGGATGTTTTGAAAAAAAAAAAAAAACAATAAAGAATTTTTTCATATCGAATTCGAAGTGCCATGCTATTATTACTTAAAATTCATAATATTCAAATTTCATATGGCGAAGGCATAGTCTGCTTTTTTCTAGCAAATAAAAAACTCATTGGCGCCAAGCGTGAGGGAATGCTAGACGTTTGGTAATTGTTCCTCCGACCAGGATAAAAGATCCCATTGAAGCGGCTAATCCCAGGCATATTGTATGTATTTCCGGTGGCACAAATTGCATAGTATCATAAATAGCTATTCCGGGTAGTACCCATCCGCCAGGAGAATTTATAAAAAAATACAGATCTTTGTTTTCGTCTTCTATACTGAGATATATCATAAGACCAATAAGTTGATTTGAGATCTCGCTCTCAACCTCTTGGCCTAAAAAAAGTAATCTTTCTCGATAAAGTCGGTTGACTAGGATAAAATTGTATCCCTCAGGAACCGTACATGCACCTTTTGATGCATACGGTTCAAAAAAAAGAATCAATGTGTAGATTCCGGCCCTCTTATTTTTCATAGCAAGTTCCTTCTAAAACGAGGGGGCTTTTTCTTCCATTTTTCAAGAAAGATGAGTTTTGACCCTTCCATTTGACCTTTCAATATAATATATATAAATATATAAAATAGAATAAAGAATTCATTAAACTTATCAAACTA